TACGTGTTATGGAGGACATGGGTGCTTATATATTTACCTTGATTGGAGTGTTGATTTGAGTATTGAAAACGAGAAAAATTTAAATAAATATCTTGGGGAAAGTGTGTTAAAAAGGGTTGTAAATATTTAAGGGGGGGAAAAAAATTAAAGGAGGCGGAAGGGGGGGAAATATAATAATATGTGGTAGAATATTATTATGTCCTGTGACCATTAATTAATATGTCCTGTAACCATTCATTGACATACCCCATTATCATTAACTGGTACTATCCTGTGACCATTGATTATATATGTCTTGAAACCATTCATTAGTATGTCTTGTGACCATTAACTGCATGCTCTTGCCTACCATTATGGTGATGCTCAAGATGCAGTTAAGTCCAGCTACAATCAATGCTCCGGGTCGGGGCCTTTGACGGCCATAGCTGAGTCCAAGCATCCCCGAAAATTAAAAAATACCAAATGCATGACAGCACAGTTATGTGTGAGCATGGGCTGATTAGTCATTAGTCCATCGAGATGTCTTATTTAAGGGGAAAGAGTGGGCGATTTTAGGTGAGATGGCCCTGAAGAAAGAACCAGATGTCTGATAAAGTTCATTAAATAGCTACCCCCACAGTTAATGGGCCCGGAGCGAGAAGAGGGATCCCTGCCAAGCGGGTTGCTGGTTTCACGCGGCATGGTCGTTAAGCTCGTGATCTAGTGGACGGGATACGCATGTTGACAAGGACGGATTTGACTTAAATGTGCTATGTACGATAAATGACATAATGTACTATGTACTATTAATAGGGATTATGTACTGGCTTATATGCAAGGGGTAAATCACTTAATGTACTATATACATAATATGTCCTTATTACATTAATATTATGTACCTGCTTATAGTCCAGGATGGACTAATTTGAGGTGGTGAGTATATAGTGTATTTATATTGTTGATGTGTAAGTCATTATATAGGACATAGGATTGATTTACATCGTTGTTATGTTTGTAAACATTTGCTATGAGTTATGTGTTTGGGCAGTATTATGGGTTGGGAGTGTTATGTGTGTTGTGTGTTTAAATGGGGTTATGAGTGTAAAGTTTGTGTTGATTTTTTAATTTTTTGGTGAATTTAATACTAAGAAAGCTCTTGATATTTATGGAACTATATTGATAGCACTTCAGGGAATAGTTTAAATAGAACTTCAGCTTTGGGTGTTGATAGTGGGGCTATAGCTTCTTCCTTGAGTCTTAGGGAGGTTGGTTGTTCTCCTTCTCTGGTTTACAAGACCAGTATACTTAATGTACTACAAAGACTTGTCTTCATTTTAGGAGGTTGTTTTCGATGGTGCTGGCTGTTGGTATAAGGACTAGAATAAGTAGGAAGTATATGATAGATGCTAGTTGTCCGATGACAACGTATGGGTGTTCGACTGGTTGTCCTCCGATTCATGTGAGTGTTAGTAGGTCTGCTACTAGGATTCAGAATAGGCATTGGCTGATTGGTCGGAATATTATAGTTCGTTGTTTGGATGTGTGGAGTAGGGGTATGAGGATTAGGATTAGGATGGAGAGGACCAGGGCTAGGACTCCTCCTAGTTTGTTGGGAATTGATCGTAGAATCGCATATGCAAATAGGAAATATCATTCGGGTTTGATATGAGGGGGTGTGTTGAGCGGGTTTGCAGGGGTGTAATTGTCAGGGTCTCCTAATAGGTCAGGGGTAAATAATACTAGGAGTGTTAGGATTAGGATTAGTAATAAGGCGCCTAGAATATCTTTAATGGTGTAGTATGGGTGGAATGGAATTTTGTCTATGTCGGATGGAATTCCCGTGGGGTTATTAGATCCTGTTTCATGAAGAAAAAGCAAGTGTACTATGGTGAGGGCTGCAATGATAAATGGGAGAATAAAGTGGAAAGCAAAAAATCGGGTGAGGGTTGCTTTGTCTACTGAAAATCCCCCTCAGATTCATTCGACTAGGTTTGTACCAATGTATGGGATTGCTGAGAGAAGGTTGGTGATGACTGTTGCTCCTCAGAAGGATATTTGTCCTCATGGTAGGACGTACCCTATGAATGCTGTGGCTATTGTAGTGAATAGAAGAATTACTCCGATGTTCCATGTTTTTAGGAAGATGTATGATCCGTAATATAGGCCTCGTCCTACATGCATGAAAAGGCAAATGAAAAATATTGATGCTCCATTTGCGTGTATATATCGAATGATTCAGCCATAATTAACATCTCGGCAGATGTGGGTGACAGAGGAAAATGCTGTTATTGTGTCGGATGTATAGTGTATTGCTAGGAATAGGCCTGTTAGAATTTGTAGGACTAGGCAAATGCCTAGGAGAGAGCCAAAGTTTCATCATGATGAGATGTTTGATGGAGTTGGGAGATCAATGAATGCGTTGTTTACAATTTTTATTAGTGGGTGGGTTTTTCGGATGTTGGTCATTTGTGTTCTTGTAGTTGAATGACAACGATGGTTTTTCATATCATTAGTCGTGGTTAGATTCCATGCGAGAATAATGATGACGTACATTGTGTTTATTTTGAGTATTATTTTTGTGATTGGTTTTGTGGGGTTTTCCTCAAAGCCTTCACCTATTTATGGGGGGCTGGGTTTAATTGTAAGTGGAGGGGTTGGTTGTGGTATTGTATTAAATTTTGGTGGGTCTTTTTTAGGGCTAATGGTTTTTTTAATTTATTTGGGGGGAATAATGGTGGTGTTTGGTTATACGACGGCCATGGCTACTGAGCAATACCCTGAAATTTGGGTTTCTAATAAGGTTGTTTTGGGGGCATTTGTTGTTGGTCTGTTAATGGAATTTTTAATGGTTTATTATGTGTTGAAGGATAAAGAAGTGGAGATTGTGTTTGAGTTTAATGGGCTGGGAGATTGGGTTATTTATGATACGGGGGATTCTGGGTTTTTTAGTGAAGAAGCCATAGGAATTGCTGCCTTGTATAGTTATGGTACTTGATTGGTTATTGTGACTGGCTGATCTTTATTGATTGSTGTTGTAGTGATTATGGAGATTACTCGTGGAAATTAAGTAGAATAATGCTGACAAGAATTGTGATTAGAAAAGAGAGGAAATATAATTTGATTAGGCCCTTTTGATTCGTGATTACAGTAGATATTTTTATTTGGATTAGTGAAGTAGTCTTTGGTAGAAGAACTTCTAATCAAATTAAGTCTAGGAGGGAGGATGCTGATTTTTGGCTTATTGATAGATTTATGTAAGGGGCTAGACGGTGTATGACTGTGGGGTAATACCCTAATAGGTTAGAGAATTTGAAAGTGTTTGATGGATAGTTGAATTTTAGGTTGTAAGTTATGTTGCTGATTTCTAGTGCTAGGATAAAGCCTAGGACTGTAACTATTAGAGCTATTATTTTTAGATAAAAGGGTATGGTTATTTGGGGAATCGTTATAGGGGGGATGTTGTTGGAGATGATAAATCCTGCAAATAGGCTTCCGATTAGTAGACGTTTGATTGAATTAATTAGGAGAGGGTTGTTTTCATTAATTATGACTAAGGCTGGAAATCGGGGCTGTCCTAGGAGTGCAAAGAAGATAATGCGAGTGCTGTAGATCGCCGTGAAAGAAGTAGCGATTAATGTTATTAAGAGGGCTCAGGCGTTGGTATACGACGTGTTGGCGGATTCAATGATTAGGTCTTTGGAGTAAAATCCGGTGAGGAAGGGTATTCCTGTGAGTGCAAGACTGCCGATGATAAGGGCTGTTGTGGTAAATGGTATAGCTTTAAATAAGCCTCCTATTTTTCGAATATCTTGTTCATTGTCTAGGCTATGGATGATGGAGCCGGAGCATATAAACAACATAGCTTTGAAAAAGGCGTGGGTGCAGATGTGAAGAAATGCTAGGTAGGGTTGGTTAATGCCGATTGTTACTATTATAAGGCCTAGTTGGCTGGATGTAGAGAAGGCAATGATTTTTTTGATGTCATTTTGGGTAAGAGCACATATTGCCGTAAATAGTGTGGTAATTGCCCCTAGGCATAATATGGTGGATTGGATAAACTTGTTGTTTTCTGTTAGGGGATAGAAACGAATTAGTAGAAAAATGCCTGCTACTACTATTGTACTTGAGTGGAGTAGTGCTGATACAGGGGTTGGGCCTTCTATGGCAGAGGGCAGTCATGGGTGTAGGCCGAATTGTGCGGATTTTCCGGTTGCGGCTAGTACTAAGCCTATTAGGGGGAGATTAGAATTATTTAGTTCGAGTATAAAGATTTGTTGGAAGTTTCAGGTGTTGAGATTTACTAGGAATCATGCTATTGCTAGAATAAAACCAATATCACCGATGCGGTTGTATAGGATTGCTTGTAGGGCTGCTGTGTTTGCGTCTGCTCGTCCGTATCACCATCCAATAAGTAGGAATGATATAATTCCGACTCCCTCTCAGCCGATGAATAGTTGGAAGAGGTTGTTTGCGGTGACAAGAATAAGTATTGTAATAAGAAATAGGAGAAGGTATTTGAAAAATTGATTAATGTAGGGGTCTGCGTGTATGTATCATATTGAGAATTCTATGATAGATCACGTGACGAATAGTGCGATGGGAACGAATATTATTGAGAAGTAATCTATTTTGAAGCTAAGTGATAGTTTGAGGGTTTGGACGGTTAGTCAGTGTCAGTTTGAAATGATTATTTCTTGCCCCGTGTGGATAAATATTGTTGTGGGAATTATGCTGGTAATGAAGGCATATGAGATGGTTGTTTTTACGTAGAGTGGGAATTTGGGGGATTTGTAGATGTTGGAGCTTGCTATTATGATAGGTATGGTTAGTAGGAGTAGTGTTATTAATGTAAATGAAGAGAATATGTTTATTGCTTTTATTTGGAGTTGCACCAATTTTTTGGTTCCTAAGACCAACGGATAACTTCCATCCTTTAAAAGCTTGAAAAAGCCATGTTATTAGGCATGGGGCATAGAGTTAGCAGTTCTTGCATACTTTTTCGGTAAATAAGAAGATGGGAGGCTTCTATTATTAGATTCACAATCTAGTGTTTTTTTTAAACTATATTTACAGTACAGGGGACCTAAGATGATTTTTGGGTTTAGGGATAGGAGTAATAGAGGTAATATGTGTAATGCTATGAGTGCGTTTTCTCGTGTGAAGGAGGGTGGGATGCTGTTAATGTGATGTGTATATTTTCCTCGTTGAGTCATGATAAGTATGTAGAGGGAGTATAGGGCGGTAATTACTATATTGAGTCCCATTAGGATGATTGTGATGTTGGATCATGAGAAGGTCGATATAATTACAAATAGTTCTCCGATTAGATTGATTGTTGGGGGTAGGGCTAGATTTGTTAGGCTTGCTAGAAGTCATCAGGTGGCTATTAATGGGAGTAGTGTTTGTAGGCCACGGGCTAGGATTATTGTTCGGCTGTGGATTCGTTCATAGTTGGAGTTAGCTAGGCAAAAGAGTATAGAGGATGTGAGGCCGTGGGCAATTATTAAGGCGGTAGCTCCTATGTAGCTTCAGGGTGTTTGGATAAGGATTGCTACAATGACAAGTGCTATATGACTAACGGAGGAGTATGCGATGAGTGATTTGAGGTCTGTTTGGCGAAGACAGATTGAGCTCGTTATGATTATGCCTCATAGAGATAGTATGATGAATGGATATGCTATAAAGTCTGTTATTGGATTAAGGAGTAATGTAATTCGTAGCATACCGTATCCACCTAGTTTTAGTAGGATTGCCGCGAGGACTATAGACCCTGCAATGGGGGCTTCTACATGGGCTTTGGGTAGTCAGAGGTGAAGGCCATATAGAGGTATTTTTACTATAAAAGCTATTATGCACGCTAGTCATATGAAGATGTTGGATCAAGAGTTGGGTACTGGTTGGACTCAGTATTGAAGGATTAGGAAGTTTAAGGAGCCTATTGTGTTTTGAATGTAAATTAGTGCAACTAGTAGGGGAAGGGATCCTGCTAGTGTATAGAATAAAAAGTAGAGGCCGGCATTTAGGCGTTCTGTTTGGTTTCCCCATCGGGTGATGATAATGAGGGTTGGGACTAGTGTTGCTTCAAATAAGATATAAAAAAAGATTAGCTCTGTGGCAGTAAATGTCATGATTAGAAAAAGTTGTAGTAGGATTAGTATAGTAATAAATAATTTTTTTCGGGTTAAGCTTTCTTTTGATAGATGGTGTTGGCTAGCTATTAATATCAAGGGAAGAAGTCATATGGTCAGAATTAGCAGTGGCGTGGATAGAGCATCGGAGAAGAAGATTAATGAGAAGTTGAGACTATTGTCGATGAATTGATTTATAAGGAGTAGACTTGTGAGGCTGATTAGTAGACTGTATATTGTAGGATTAATTCAGATTATACTACTTTTTGATAGTCATGTCAGGGGCATAAGTATTATTGTAGGAATAATATATTTTAGCATTGTAGCAGGTTAAGATTTTGTACGTAGTCAGTGCCATATGTATTTGATACCATTACCAGCAGAGATAGGCCTAGTGCTGCTTCACAAGCTGCAAAAACTAGCACGATGATGGGTATTATACTGGCTAGGGTGAAGTGTGAGTTTAGGATTATTAGGGTAGCTATAATGAACAGGGATAATATTATTCCCTCTAGGCATAGGAGGGATGATATTAAGTGGGATCGGTATATTAGTAAGCCTGTGAGAGATACTGTGAATGCTATTATAATGTTTATGTATACGAGAGACATTTGGTAATTGTGAGTTTAATCACAATCTAATGAGTCGAAATCACTTATTTTATTTTAAACTAAATACCATACTCGGTTCATTCTAGTCCCTTTTGAGTTCATTCGTAGGCTAGACTTAGGGCTAGTAGAAAGATCAGGAGCAGTGCTATGGTGAGTATTGTGCTTAGGTTAGTAGTTTGTGAGGCTCATGGTAAGGGCAGAAGTAGTGCGATTTCTAGATCAAATAGAAGGAATGTAATGGCTACCAGGAAGAACTTTATCGAGAAAGGAAGACGGGCAGACCCTATAGGATCAAATCCGCATTCGTAGGGGCTGGTTTTTTCTGAGTATACATTTAGTTGGGGGAGTCAGAATGCGATGGTAACAAGTAGAGAGGCTAGTGTGAAATTGGTTAGAAGAGCTAGTATTAGGTTTATTATTCTTTTTCGGGCTTGACCGAAACTAACTGATTGGAAGTCAGTTGTACTAATTAATACTAAAAGAATATGAGCCTCATCAGTAGATGGAGACGTAAAGGAAGAGTCATACTACGTCTACAAAGTGTCAGTATCAGGCAGCAGCTTCAAAGCCGAAGTGGTGGTTAGAGGTAAAGTGAAATTTTAGTTGTCGGAAAAAGCAGACAATAAGAAATGTAGATCCAATGATAACATGGAGGCCATGGAAGCCTGTAGCTACGAAGAAAGTTGAGCCGTAAACTCCATCTGAAATAGTAAAGGGTGCTTCATAATATTCTGAAGCTTGGAGTAGTGTAAAGTATGTACCTAGTGCAATGGTGATGAATAGGGCCTGTAGTATGTGTTTACGATTACCTTCTATGAGGCTGTGATGGGCTCAGGTAATGGAAACTCCTGAGGCTAGGAGGACAGAGGTATTGAGTAATGGGACTTCTAGGGGATTAAGTGGGTGGATACCTGTTGGGGGTCAGCAACCGCCTAGTTCGGGTGTAGGGGCGAGGCTTGAGTGGTAAAATGCTCAGAAGAATCCAGTAAAGAATAGGACTTCAGAGATAATGAATAGAATTATTCCATAGCGGAGGCCTTTTTGGACGGATGGGGTATGGTGTCCTTGGAAAGTACTTTCTCGGATAATATCTCGTCATCATTGATATATTGTGAGTATATTTGTCGTTAGGCCGAGTATCAGTAGAGTTGTCGAGTTGAAGTGAAATCACATGATCAGGCCTGATGTTATTAAGAGGGCAGATAGTGCTCCTGTGAGGGGTCAAGGGCTCGGGTTTACTATATGGTAAGCGTGGGTTTGGTGTGTCATTATGTATTGTCATGTAGATATAAGCTGACTAGAAGGGTGAACACGTAGGCTTGAATTATGGCTACTGCGAATTCAAGAATTGTTAGTAGAATTAAGATGATAAATGTAATGAGAGCTGTTGTAGTGCTAATGCTTATAAGTGCAAGTGTAGCTCCTCCAATTAGGTGTATTAGTAAATGTCCTGCTGTAATGTTGGCTGTTAGTCGTACGGCAAGGGCCACTGGTTGAATAAAAAGACTAATAGTTTCGATAATTACTAGTATTGGAATTAGTGGGGTAGGTGTCCCTTGTGGTAGAAAATGAGCAAGTGATGCTTTGGTTTTGTTACGGAAGCCTGTGATTACAGCTCCTGCTCATAGGGGGATGGCTATACCTAGGTTTATTGATAGTTGTGTAGTTGGTGTAAATGAGTGGGGTAATAGTCCCATTAGGTTTGTAGACCCAATAAATAGAATCAGGGATATTAATATTAATGCTCATGTTTGTCCTTTGGGGTTGTGGATGCTTATTATTTGTTTTGATACAAGTTGGAGTGCTCATTGCTGAAGGGAGATAAGGCGGTTATTTACTAGTCGGTTTGATGTTGGGAATAATAAGCTGGGAAATAGGACAATAAGAGTAACAAGGGGGAGGCCTAGAATTATAGGGGTAATGAAAGAGGCAAATAGATTTTCGTTCATTTTGCTTCTCAAGGAGAGTCTTGTTTTGGTATTTTTGTTGATGTTGATTCTGGATTGTGAAAAAAATTGTGCTTTGAAATTTTTAGTTGAAAAATAACAAAAAGGACTAGGAACATTGATAGAATTATTGTGAGTCATGTTGATGTGTCTAGTTGTGGCATACCATCAAGGAGAATTTACGTTCTCAATCTTTAACTTAAAAGGTTAATGCTATTATAGCTTCTTGATGAATTTATAGTATTGATGCAGATCATTTTTCAAAGTATTTTAGTGGAACTAGTTCGAGAACGATTGGCATAAAACTGTGATTTGATCCGCAAATTTCTGAGCATTGGCCGTAATATAGGCCTGGTCGAGTTGACATGAGAGTTGTTTGATTCAGGCGGCCTGGAATTGCGTCCGTTTTTAGTCCTAGGGAAGGTACGGCTCATGAGTGTAGTACGTCTTCGGAGGAGATCAACATTCGAATTGTTATTTCTATTGGTAATACAACTCGGTTATCTACTTCTAGAAGTCGTAATTCGCCTGGTTTTAGTTCTGATGTTGGAATTATATAGGAGTCAAAGCTTAAGTCTTCATAATCTGTGTACTCGTAACTTCAGTATCATTGGTGTCCTATGGTTTTTACTGTAAGGGATGGGTTGTTGATCTCATCCATTATATATAGGATTCGTAGGGATGGAAGGGCGATTAGAATTAGAATAACGGCTGGAAGAATAGTTCAGATTGTTTCTACTTCTTGTGCATCTATTGTGCTGGTGTGAGTTAGTTTTGTTGTTAATATTAGTGAAATGATATAAAGCACTAATGAACTAATTAAGAAAACGATCATAAGTGTATGGTCATGGAAATGTAACAATTCTTCTATAATAGGTGATGTTGCGTCTTGAAACCCTAATTGCATGGGATATGCCATACGAGATGTACGGGAATTTCACCTGTAATTTAATCTTGACAAGATTAGGTAATGTTTTACTAACATCTCATCATTGAGAGAGACATAATGGTTATGATGTTGGCTTGAAACCAATAATAGGGGGTTCGATTCCTTCCTTTCTTATTTTAGGTTAATGTATGTGGGTTCTTCAAATGTGTGGTATGGTGGGGGACATCCGTTTAGTCACTCTAAGTTTGTTGTGGTTAGGTCTACAGTTAAGACTTCTCGTTTGGATGCGAATGCTTCTCAGATAATGAAAATTATTAGTATTACTGCTGTTAGTGAGATGAATGAACCTATGGATGAAATAGTATTTCATATTGTATATGCGTCTGGATAATCAGAGTACCGTCGTGGTATGCCGGACAGTCCTAGGAAGTGTTGTGGGAAGAAGGTTATATTTACGCCTACAAATATGATTGCAAAGTGGATTTTGGCTCATGTGTCGTTGAGGGTGTAGCCTGAGAATAGAGGGAATCAGTGAACAAATCCTCCCATGATAGCGAACACGGCCCCTATTGATAAGACATAGTGAAAGTGTGCGACTACATAGTACGTGTCGTGAAGAACAATGTCAAGGGAAGAGTTTGCTAGAACAATTCCAGTTAGACCTCCTACTGTAAAGAGGAAAATAAAGCCTAGGGCTCATATTATAGCAGGAGATCATTTAATATTACCTCCGTGAAGTGTAGCTAGTCAGCTAAACACTTTTACCCCAGTTGGAATAGCAATGATCATTGTAGCTGATGTGAAGTAGGCTCGTGTATCAACGTCTATTCCGACTGTGAACATGTGATGGGCCCATACAATAAATCCTAGGAATCCAATTGATATTATAGCTCACACTATTCCTATATACCCAAATGGTTCTTTTTTTCCTGAATAGTAAGTTACGATGTGGGAAATTATTCCAAATCCGGGAAGAATGAGGATATACACTTCTGGGTGCCCAAAGAATCAGAATAGGTGTTGATACAGGATCGGGTCCCCTCCTCCTGCCGGGTCGAAGAAAGTTGTGTTTAGGTTTCGGTCTGTTAACAGTATTGTAATACCTGCTGCTAGTACGGGGAGCGAGAGGAGTAGGAGTACAGCGGTAATTAATACGGATCATACGAACAGAGGGGTTTGGTATTGTGATATTGCAGGGGGTTTTATATTGATAATTGTAGTAATGAAATTGATTGCTCCTAGAATTGAGGAGACACCCGCTAAGTGTAGGGAAAAAATAGTTAGGTCTACTGAAGCCCCTGCGTGGGCTAGGTTACCTGCTAGGGGAGGGTATACGGTTCAGCCTGTTCCTGCTCCAGCTTCAACCATGGAGGATGCTAGGAGCAATAGAAAAGAAGGAGGGAGAAGTCAGAAACTTATATTATTTATACGGGGGAATGCTATGTCGGGAGCGCCAATTATTAGAGGAACCAGTCAGTTACCAAACCCTCCAATCATAATTGGTATTACTATGAAGAAAATTATTACAAATGCATGTGCGGTTACAACGACGTTATAGATTTGGTCATCTCCAAGCAGTGTTCCAGGTTGGCCTAATTCAGCGCGGATTAGTAAGCTCAGGGCTGTACCTACTATACCGGCTCAGGCACCGAATAGAAGGTACAGGGTGCCGATATCTTTATGGTTAGTTGAGAATAGTCAGCGGTTGATGAACATGGGTAAAATGGCTGAGTGAAGCATTAGACTGTAAATCTAAGGACAGAGGTTTGATTCCTCTTTTTACCAGGCTCCGTGGTGAATTAACATATTGAATTGCAAATTCAAAGAAGCAGCTTCAATTCTGCCGGGGCTTCTCCCGCCTTTTTTTTCTTGCGGCGGGAGAAGTAGATTGAAGCCAGTTGTTTAGGGTATTTAGCTGTTAACTAAAGTTTCGTGGGGGTAGAGCCCACCAATCTAGTGAGGACTTAGCTTAATTAAAGTAGTTGATTTGCATTCAATTGATGTAAGATATAGTCTTGCAGTCCTTATCAGGAATTAAGTATATTGTACTTGCTTAGGGCTTTGAAGGCCCTTGGTCTGTTTAACCTAAATTCCTAATCTAGGATTGATAAGATGGGTGTGAGTGGTAATAGTATGGTAGATAGTACTGTTATTGTTGGTAGGAGGGTTATTTGTTTTGTGGAAGGGAACTGTCATTTTATTTTTATGTTGTTTGTAGAGGGAAATATTGTGAGTGCGGTGGAGTATGTGAGTCGTATGTAAAAATATAGGTTTAGTAATGCTGTAATTGCTATTAGGGTAGGTAAGATGATGCTGTCGTTTTTTGTTATTTCTTGAATGATTATTCATTTTGGTATAAATCCTGATAGTGGGGGGAGTCCTCCTATTGATAGGAGGGTAATAAGGGTTAGGACTGTTATAACGGGTGTTTTGTTTCATGTGTGTGATAGTGATAGGGTGGTTGTAGTTGAGTTGGCTATGAATAGAGTGAATATGGTGGAGGTCATGATAATATAGATAATTAGGTTTAGTAGTGTTATGGTTGGGTTGTATGGTAGGACTGCTGTTATTCAGCCTATATGAGCAATTGATGAGTAGGCCATGATTTTTCGTAGTTGAGTTTGGTTTAATCCTCCTCAGCCTCCAATTATGATTGATAATAAGGATATGGTTAGGATTAAGTTGAGATTAATGGATGGAGAGATTTGGTAAAGTACGGATATGGGTGCTAGTTTTTGTCATGTGAGTAGAATCAGGCCGGAGGACAGGGGGATGCCTTGTGTTACTTCTGGTACTCAAAAGTGGAATGGGGCTATTCCTAGTTTTATGGTGAGGGCTATTGTTATGAGTATAGAGGCTATTGGGTTAAATAGTTTTATTACGGTTCATTGGCCTGAGAATATTAGGTTAATAATAATAGCTATTATCAGTAATATTGAAGCTGTTGATTGGGTTAAGAAGTACTTGGTAGATGCCTCTGTGGCTCGTGGATTATGTTTTTTTATTATGATAGGGATAATGGCGAGTATATTTATTTCAAATCCAATTCAGATGAGTAATCAGTGGGAGCTAATTATAACGAGGATGGTGCCGAGTATAACAGTTATTAGAATAATAATGAAAATAATTGGGTTTATTAGTACGGGAAGGGATATAAACCAACATTTTCGGGGTATGGGCCCGATAGCTTAATTAGCTGACCTTACTATTAGAACTTGGTGTAATTGGGAGCACGAAGAGTTTTGGGTTCTTAAGAGTAGGTTCAATTCCTATAGTTCTAGAAATAAGAGGATTTAAACCTCTATTATTTACTCTATCAAAGTAACTCTTTTGTCAGACATATTTCTTATGTTTGTGGGGGGATGCTTGACAGGAGGATGGGTAAAGATACATGTCATATGCATAAGGCTAGTGTTAGGGGTAGGAAGCTTTTTCATAGTAAATGTATTAGTTGATCGTAGCGGAATCGGGGGTAGGATGCTCGGATTCATAGGAAGGTAATTGTGAGTAATAGTGTTTTGATGATAAAGTTAATTGTGTAGAGTTCTGGTATATATGGGTTGTGGAATGCTCCTAAGAATAGGGTCGTTGTAAAAATATTTATTATAATAATGTTTGCATATTCTGCTATGAAGAATAAGGCGAAAGGTCCTGCTGCATATTCTACGTTGAATCCTGAGACTAGTTCTGATTCTCCTTCGGTGAGGTCGAATGGTGCTCGGTTCGTTTCTGCTAATGTTGAAATAAATCATATTATTGCTAAGGGTCATGCCGGAAAGATTAGTCATACTTGTTCTTGTGTAATAATTAATGTGGATAGCGTGAAGGATCCATTTATTAAGAGTACTGATAGTAGGATGATTGCTAGTGTTACTTCGTATGAGATTGTCTGTGCTACTGCTCGTAAGGCTCCGATGAGTGCATATTTTGAGTTGGAGGCTCAGCCTGATCAGAGGATTGAGTATACGGCTAGACTTGACATAGCTAATATGAATAAAACCCCTAAGTTTATGTCAATGAGGGGATAGGGTATGGGTAGGGGAATTCATATGGTTAGGGCTAGGCTTAGGGCTAGAATGGGTGCTAGAATAAATATTGAGATTGAGGATGTGGCAGGTCGTAGGGGTTCTTTGATGAAAAGTTTGATTGCATCAGCGATAGGTTGAAGCAGGCCATATGGACCTACGACGTTTGGGCCTTTTCGGAGTTGCATGTAGCCTAGGGTTTTTCGTTCTACTAGTGTGAGGAATGCTACGGCTAAGAGGATTGGGATAATTAGTATTAAGATATTAATTATAAACATTTTGTTAAGGAGAGGATTTGAATCTCTGAGTATAAAGGTTTAAGTTTTACGCAATTACCGGGCTCTGCCACCTTAACTGAGCCCTTGTCTAGGGCAGGGTTTGTTTGTAAGGTTAATTGAGATGATATCATTAATTAATTTAAGGCGCTTGTTTGAAGTTGGCCTTATTTCTCTTGTCCTTTCGTACTGGGAGAAATACATAATAGATAGAAACCGACCTGGATTACTCCGGTCTGAACTCAGATCACGTAGGACTTTAATCGTTGAACAAACGAACCTTTGATAGCGGTTGCACCATCGGGGTGTCCTGATCCAACATCGAGGTCGTAAACCCTATTGTCGATATGGACTCTTGAATAGGATTGCGCTGTTATCCCTAGGGTAACTTGTTCCGTTGATCAAAATTTTGGATCAATAAGCGATAGTTTGATTCGACTTGTAGGTCTAGTCTTTAAAATCGCTCGGAGGATTTTTTATTCTCCGAGGTCACCCCAACCAAAACTGCTAGTCCATGAAGAATTTTGTTATCCCTTAGTGGTTAAGTCTAATTTTCTTTGGGCTAGTTAGTTAAAGCTCCATAGGGTCTTCTCGTCTTATTTGTATATTCCCGCCTCTTCACGGGAAGGTCAATTTCACTGATTGGAAGTAAGAGACAGTAAAACCCTCGTGTGGCCGTTCATACAAGTCCCTATTTAGGGAACAAATGATTATGCTACCTTTGCACGGTCAGGATACCGCGGCCGTTTAACGATTGTCACTGGGCAGGCAGTGCCTCCAATACTAAGGATGCTGGAGGTGATGTTTTTGGTAAACAGGCGGGGTTTGTGTTTGCCGAGTTCCTTTTACTTCTTTTAATCTTTCCTGGGCGCATTCCTGTGTTGGATTAACAGTATAGTTGATAAATTGTTTATTGTTGAGTTTTATTTTATTTACTGTTAACAGTCAGAGTATTATCAGATACTGACTTAAACTTATGCGAGGAGAAAATATTTCTTGTTACTCATATTAACATTATCACTTCTATTTTGTAATAGAATAGTCCAGTACTGGGGTTAGGAGTTAGTTGTTTTTATTGGAATTTTTATAACAAGGGTTGTTGAGCTTTAACGCTTTCTTAATTGGTGGCTGCTTTTAGGCCTACTATGGTTTTGTTAGGTCTTACTCTCTAATTAAGGTTGTATCCGTTTCTAAAAGGCTGTACCCTTTTAGACTAACTTTTAAGGATGCAGTGGGATTTGTTTGGATTTTTGGCATCTTTAAAGCTGAACTAAAATTCATTTCCTGGACAACCAGCTATCACCAGGCTCGTTAGGCGTGTCACCTCTATCTGTAAATCTTCTCACTATTTTGCCACATAGATGAGTTGGTTCTTGATAAACTGCTTACAGGTAGCTCGTCTGGTTTCGGGTTACTTAGCTAAAATTCGTTTTGTTAAGTTTTTACTAGTTAGCTCATTATGCAAAAGGTACAAGGGGTAATCTTTGCTATTTGGTACTTTAATTTTTTCTTTCATCATTCCCTTGCGGTACTTTCTCTATAGCGCCATGTTTAGAATTTCTATCTCCTATACTTTAAATAAGGGTAAATGTTTTGTTTTATCGTATTTTAATTGTTTAGCTTATATGGGGTTTGGGCTAGATATAGTTCAAGGTATTCATAGTGTGTGAAATCTTCTAGGTGTAGACTAGATGCTTTATATAAGCTATACCTTGGTTGATCCAAGCACACTTTCCAGTATGCTTACCTTGTTACGACTTATCTCCTCTCATATGTTTGGTGTAAATAATAGTTTTGAATGTACCGTGATTACTCGAGGAGGGTGACGGGCGGTGTGTGCGTGCTTCATGGCCTAATTCAACTAAGCGCTCTATTCTTAGTTTACTACTAAATCCTCCTTTGGTTATTAGTTTCATAATAACTTTCGTGATGGGTTTTCTTAAGATAGAAAATGTAGCCCATTTCTTCCCAGTCCATAGGTTACACCTTGACCTAACGTTTTTATGTATTGTGATTGTGCTTACTTTTGTTCCTTTTAAGGGTTTGCTGAAGATGGCGGTATATAGACTGTATTAGCAAGGATTGGTGAGGTTTATCGGGGTTTATCGATTATAGAACAGGCTCCTCTAGAGGGGTGTAAAGCACCGCCAAGTCCTTTGAGTTTTGGGCTGTTGCCGGTAGTACTCTGGCGAATAATTTTGTTTGATTAATTATTTGTGTTTAGGGCTAAGCATAGTGGGGTATCTAATCCCAGTTTGGGTCTTAGCTATAGTGTGTCAGCTATTGTAGAGTTACTTTCGTCATGTATTTTAGTTGTAATTATGGCTTTTTACAGTTTAATTAAAATTTAACTCTATTTGATGGGGTGCTTAAACACGTTTTACGCCGTGTTCCTGTTAGCTTGGGTTAATCGTATGACCGCGGTGGCTGGCACGAAATTTACCAACCCTTATCAATATAACTTAGTCAAACTTTCGTTTATGGCTTAATTTTTGTCACTGCTGTTTCCCGTGGGGGTGTGGTTAAGCAAGGTGTCATGAGCTACGGGTGTGTGCTTGATACCCACTCCTCTTAGTCTTATTGAGTCAGAGGGCATTCTCACCGGGATGTGGATGCTTGCATGTGTAAGTTTATTGAGGGTTAACAGGAAGGCTGGGACCAAACCTATGTGTTTATGGAGTTAGGGTACTCATCTAGGCATTTTCAGTGCCTTGCTTTGGTTTAAGCTACATTAAC